AAGGCTTTGTTTGATCTATTCCATAACATAAAAAAAGTTGGAAATTCATCCAGTCAACATAATCATAATATTAGATTCATAGAAATGATAAAAGGATGCTTTGTTTCTGATGATGTTTTTGAAAAATGGAATCCCTTGATTGATTCATAATATCTGTTCCGCCATAGTATGAGGGCCCCTTCCGAAACAAGAAGAAAGAAGGAATCAATTGATTTTTTGGATGACACAGGATTTCTACAGATGAGACATCCTGCAAAACATTTCTATACTAATTTAATTGAACCTTACTCTACTCTATTCTATAAAAATAAAATTTAATCAAGTAAAAAAAGACTCTTAATGTTCCGGTTGAAAAGGGAAAATCTTGGATTTTTGCACATATCCAAATCCTTATTTATTATCTTATCTTAAAATTTTATTTTTTTTTTTACTTGAAATTTTATAAGTTTGTTGAAGAAGTTCTATTTGTTTACTAAGCCATCCCCCTTTTTTGTTTGTCCGCCACTTCTTATGAATCTAAAGAAAGAGGTTCCGATAGACCTGGAAAAGAAAACAGTAATCTTTGACGAACAAGATCAAGAATCATTATTATTTCGACACAAGAAAAGGAATTTTCTTGTGTCGAAAATTAGGAAGACAAGTAATCCCTCCCAGAATCATTCTTTCATTTATCCCTTGCCGCGTATTCTCTTCCTACTTAATGTTATGCCGCCTATTGTCTATTAGAATTCGATTCTATTAGATAGAAAAAACTATTGATGCATTCCATGGCATTTACAATCTGGCAATAAGAAGCCTCACACCGCTCCAATTTGGATTGAAAAAAAAAAAAGGGGGGGTCAAGTAGTCTTCTTCGCAATATACATACTATTACTAGGAATGGGATACAAGCAATTCCCGGCATCTCGCAGAAAAGCAGTATAAACAAAGCAAGACAAGGGGCTTTCCGTATTTTTTTGGATCATACATAATTGCATTGATCAACAATAATTCGGCCCTTTTTACCAACTTGATGAATCCGTGGATCTAGAAATTCATTTCGGACAATTGAACCTTCTCAAACTGTTTCTTTTTGAGAACCAAAAAGATTTGTGCTAGGATAACAGATGCCAAGAAGAACAACAAACCTTGGACACGTAATGGATCTTGAAGTACTATTTCCGCATCTCCCTGACCAAATCCACCCACATTGGGATTACTCGTTAATGGCTGATCAAGCTTGATGGATTCACCCTCTGAAACAAGAAGTTCTGGTCCTGGAGGTATAATATCAACCACTTGGTGTCCATCCGATGCATCGGCTATGCTTATTTCATATCCCCCTTTTTCTTTACGTACTATTCTGCTTACTATACCTGCTGCTGTAGCATTATAGACTGTATTGTTACTCTTGCTCCCGTCGGGATAAATCTGACCCCTTCCCCTGTTCCCGCCTACGTATATGGGATATTTTAAGAAGTGAACGTCTTTCTTAGTAGAAGGGTCCGGAGAAAGAATGGGAAAGACGATTTCACTATATTTCTGACCAGGAACAGGACCCACTACAAGAATATTTCTTTTAGTGGGGCGATAGCTCTGAAAAGACAGATTGCCCATCTTTTCTTTCAGCTCGGGAGAAATACGATCGAGGGGAGCTAATTCGAATCCCTCGGGTAAAATAAGGACAGCCCCCACATTCAAAGCCCCCCTTTTACCATTAGCAAGAACTTGTTTCAGTTGCATATCATAAGGGATTCTAACAACTGCTTCAAATACAGTATCAGGAAGCACAGCTTGTGGAACCTCAATATCCACGGGCTTATTAGCTAAATGGCAATTGGCACATACAATACGCCCGGTTGCTTCTCGTGGATTTTCATAACCCTGCTGCGCAAAAATAGGATATGCATTTGAAATAGATGTCCGAGTTATTACATATATCATGATCAATACGGAAATGAATCGAGTCATCTCTTTCTTTACCCAGGAAAAGGTATTTCTATTTTGCATGGTCCAATAATTGATCCCGGAAATTTCTACAATAAATTAGGTAGGTAGCTAGCATAGTTCCCTATCCATGATTCTGCCATTGTACTGGAATAATTGTACTGAAGTATAGTAGGAATCCCCTGGGCGGGTAGAAGTATAAAGAGTGGGTAAGCTTCAAAACGGTTTGTTTATGTACGAAGTAGCATCACGATTTGATTGATATCAGCAGATCAAATGAGTTCTTCATTCATTCATTGAATGATAAATCACTACAAGTGAAGGAGATACACGATTTAAATAATGGAAGATCCAATATTTCAAAATTGTATCTAGAATGACTGGAAAAGTGGAAACAAGACCAGATATAATTTGATCGTTATGAGCAAATCCAAAATCTTTGTAGACCGAACCAATCATTAGTTCCCACCCCCGGGGTGAGTGGAATCCGATACATAAATCAGTTAATAAAAGAATAGAAAAAGCCTTTATTGTGTCGCTTAAGTTATAGAGGAATTCCTGAACCCAAGAATTCAGAATGACAAGTTCTTCATTACCCAGAATAGAATAACCACTTAGAATAGCAAAACAGATTATATTTGTCGAGAAATCCAAAATGATATGGATATGATCTTCGTTGTGCATTTTGACCAATTGCATCGTCTCTTTGTGGATTCCTATACGAAGCTTTTGTATCTGTGTCTCCGGGTACTCTTTTATCATTTCATCCAACAGGAATAGTTGTTCTAATTCTATGAATCTTTCTAGAACGTTCTTTTCTTGAATATCATTCAAAAAAGTTTCGGATTGTCCGGTATTCCACCAATTAGTAACCCAAGGTTCCAGACTTTTATTAAATGAGAGAGAGATCCACCAGGGCAAAAAGACTATAGATGCAAGATACGGGAGGGGAGTCAATGCTTTCTTTTTTGACACTTTTCATCTGTGAATTGTTAATGAACCCGCTTCATTCGCCGACTCTATCTGATCCGATATTTCTATGAAGCATGAGTTCTATAACAAGGTATGGAACCTATGGATCTATTCCTTTTTTTTTTTTAATTGTTTAGTCTTTGGATCTAGAAAGAATATAGAAATAGAAATAGAATAAGGGCCCGTTTCGAATGAAGAAATAATCAAATACTTTTCCCAGATATCTCAGTCGGTCAAATTCGAACCAATTCTATCTTCATTTGTTCTTTCGATGAATGCCCAAAAGAACCGCTTCAAATAATGAATATTATTTTGATTTCGAGACGAAAGAACTCCCCTCAATTATTTTTTCGAAATTTTCACTGGCTACCCACGACCCAGGAATAATTGAGGGGATATTTCTGAAAAATATTAATGATGAAATCCGAAATAGGTGACAAAACGAGAGAGAAATTGGATAGTTATGAGAGATCTAAACGTTTGGTTATCCAGGAGCCAAAGAAAGGATCAAAAAAGAAACATCGATTGACAAAAGAAAGATAATTAACGAGATATGATACATCTGTATCTAATGTATTAATCCAAAGTATTGGCCCTAAAAAGAAAAGAGAAATTATGTATTCCGAAATGCTCTGATATGTGTGATGAATACATACTTATTAGACTTGTTACTAGTAGAATTGAGTTCTATATGCAGAAAAGGGAGTTTTGGTCGATCAAAATTGCTTCTTATTATGGTTGTTCCGTATACGTCCGCCTGCTTTATTCTATGGGCCACAGAAGGATTACCAACGGAACGGGGGAAATAGAATCTAACATGTTTTCCTCGAATGAACGTTCCGAAGAAGCTTCAGTTATATTTAAAAGGGGGTTCCTGGGTCCTTTCCCTCATGCTGAGAAAGCATTCATTCCCTTCATTTCAAAATACTTCAATTGGCACGCGCAAGAAATAGGCCAATTCAGCAGCTTTTTGTTCAATTTCTCGTGGAGTAAAATTTTCGTCAGTACGGGTCAAGGGAATGGCGCCCTGGCCTCTGATTTCCATATAAAGGACACGTCGAGGATAAAGACCCTTTTTAACTTCCATTCTGATCGATTGAATCTCTCTCATAAGGAATCGAAGGAAGATGCGACGATTTATTCCAGGAAATCCCCAACGAAAAATACACACTATTCCTTCTTTTCTATCGAATCGATCATAACCGCTACCTACATTCCACGAAATTGTGCACCACAAATAGGAACTAATGAACAGACCTGCGATCCCATAGAAAGACATCACGATTCCTTGGGGAAAAAAAATGATTTGCTGAGACGGGAATAAAGATATCAGATTCCTACCAAGATAACTGGAAGTTCCAACCAATAAGAATCCTAGTGAACCTAAAAAAAGGATACAGGCCCAGCAGAAATTACTTGTTTTTCGAGACCCCGTTATAAGTTCTATCCATATACGTTCTGATCGATAGTTCATACTAGATCCAGTTGCATCCTATTGGAATTGAGAGAAGAGAATAAGCCAAATGAATTTGATTTTACTTTTTTTATTTTGCTCCCGAAGTAACTCTCATCAACTAGCACTATTATGACGCGAACTATTAGGAGTAATTCATCGAATTGGTTAGATATAAAATAATAACATCCCCTTCGTATAATACCACCACTATGTATATCTACATAATATAGATACGTTAACTTTCTGTTTCAGATATCCGCTCTGATCCATTTTAAAACAGCTATCCCCCCATATACATGCATTTATCCATATATAATGTATCCGCATGTATAATCACTTTTTTATTTGTGCCCGGAGGGAGCCACATGTCGTATCATATTCCACTAAATGGATATCCCTATTATGATCCAAGTCCAAGTGTTGAAATAAATTGATGAAATTTTGTGCTATCAGGTCTAAACAATCTTGTTTTTTTGAACATGAAGAGATAAAGAAGCCATTGCAATTGCTGGAAACACTAAGCCCACTAAAGGCACAAAAATAGAGGGTAAATTGAAATCTGTCATAGAATGGGTGCCTCGATTTAATATTTGTACCTGTTATAAAGATATCTTATCTTATGATAAGTATATCTATTATAAGTATTATTAAGTATATAATAAGTGCAAGGAATGTAGAGCTAAATAAGTGTATCTATTCACCTTTCTACAAGAAATAGATGGATGATAATCCGCTTTATTATTCTTGTTCTACCGCCCTTATCTTCTAATAAAGAGTTTCTTACGAGTTTCCTAAGGATTTGTTAGAATCCGATCCAACAGGAATTCATAGTCAAAAGTGTAGGTCCTCGGGAGATATAAAAATATGCAACACTTCCCTTATAGATTTGAATTATTCTATATATATTAATACGATATATATTAATATGAAAGAAGGGAACATGAAATTCTTTTTATTTTTTTTCCCAATTCCATTCCGCGGAAGGAAGAATTCACTCTTTTCCTCCTGATAGGGGGTTCCTGATTACTAATCATGAATAGGGGTAGGATAAAAAATCTGCATCAAAAAAAGTAATTATCCGAAACTTCCCATAGAACTTATGTTACCAAAGAAAACTCCACTCTTCTTATTTTGACTTTGATTCCGATGAACTAAAGTTCGCTACAAATAACTGAGCCTAGCGCTCTACTTGAATTTTGATTCAAGGGAAAGAAACCGTGTAGCTGAAATAATTCACTCAGAACACCTTTTAAAGGATTACGTGGTACGATTGGATCAAATAAGCCCTTATGGAATAAATACTCAGCTGCTTGTGAACCGTCAGGTACTGTCTTATTCAATGTTTGTTCAATTACTCTTTTCCCCGCAAATGCAATGTAGGCATTGGGTTCAGCAATAATAATATCTCCCAACATACCAAAACTGGCCGTTACTCCGCCGGTTGTAGGAGATGTAAGGATTGATACATAGAATAACTTTTTATTGAATTGATAATCATATAAAGCGGAAGATATTTTAGCCATTTGCATCAAACTCAAACTTCCTTCTTGCATGCGTGCTCCTCCAGAAGCACACACCATAATAACAGGTAGAAATCTATTAGCAGCATATTCGATCAACCGGGTGATTTTCTCGCCTACTACGGATCCCATACTACCCCCCATGAACTGAAAATCCATAACCCCAATGGCTATGGGAATCCCATTTAGTTGACCTATGCCTGTTTGAACAGCCTCAGTTAAACCTGTCTTTCTTTGATACGAATTGATACGATCTCTATAAGGTTCCTCTTCCGAGTGAAATTCAATGGGGTCAATAGAGACCATGTCTTCGTCCATAGGATCCCAAGTGCCCGAATCAACCGAAAGTTCGATTCTATCTGAACTACCCATTTTCAAATGATATCCACATTGTTCACAAATATTCATTTTTGACCTAAAAAATTTCTTATAATTTAATCCATAACAATTTTCGCATTGAACCCATAAATGTCTGTATTTTTTATTTCCATCGAAATCATTAGATCTTCCTCTTATATTGAAATCACTGCCATTACCGCCAGTTCTTATACTAGAACTCCCCCTGTCACTATCACTTACACTTTCACCACTACAAATGTAACTATAAATATAACTGTAAATGTGATTGTCGCTACCACTCGAAATGTACTTATCAATACTGATTTCAGAACGAAGATAACTATCAATGCAACTATTAATGTGATTATTCCAACTATACGTAGTATCATACATATAATGATCATAGTAGCAATTGTCACTCTTAGACCCGCTATTCAGATAACTAGAAAAAGCAGTTTCTAGTTCACTCAGAAAAGAACTATCATTGTCAATCTCAAAAACCCGATTTTCAATATCAAAATATACGGAATAACTGTTACCATTACTATCCCTAACTAAAAAAGTGTCATCAGAGATGAAACTCCAAATGTCCCTGACACCGAAAAAATGATCAACATTACTGCAACTATTACTTTCGCGCCAACCATGATTATGATTGTTTTTATTCGTATCATTTAGAATGGGATCTTCACTTCCACTGGTATTTCCAACAGGACGACCAAGACTGTCCATTGATTTACCTAGCCCACACCTGTGTTCTAACTCCTCGTTAGACAACATTGAATTGAACCACCATTTTCCCATAGATCCTTCCTGCCCCCTATTTGAAAATACAATAAATGAATAGTCATTCGACGAAAAATAATTTTACTATTTCATTTCCTATCGGAATACGCATATAGATCCAATCACTAGGATTATTAACTAATAACGAGTAACTATTGAACGAAAGAGATGATTTTGTGGGAATCGGGAGTATCAATTCACTATATATGATGGAACCTTTTCTTCAATTATTATAAATAGAAGATAGGTTTCTCCCATGTTGTGTACAAACTCTCATCGAAAAGATAAATATTTGTTCCCTCCTAGGAAGGATTCATTTTCGTATAATCTCGTATAATAATAAGTTTCTAATGCAACACGGAATGAAAAGGACAATATACAGGATGAGTAGAAGAAGTTGTGACCCTTAGCTCGATCTATGGTCCGAAACAACGGGATAGAAAAGGATCCACCAATCCTAAGGATCCATAGGATTAATTATGGATCCAACAATAGAAGCAT